AAACTTTTTTTTACAACGGTTTTAAAAAAAAAATTTCAAAAATAAAATTTTTATTTTTTTTAAAATTTATATATATAAATTAAAACTTCAATTATATATATATATATATAAATTTTAAAATTAACCCCCTTTTAAATTTATTTTTTTAACCCCTTTTTCCCGGAAGAAAAGGAAAAAATTTTTTTCCCGGCCGGTTTTTTATTGGGGTTTTCCCAAAAAAAAAATAAGGGAAATTCTTAAAATTTTTTAAATGATAATAAATATATAAAAAAAAAAAAAAAAAAATGTAATCTATGGAGAAAAATTTTACATATAAATAAAATAATTATGTTTTAAAAAATTTATTTTAAATTTATTTTACATATAAATTTTAGTATTAAATTTTAATTATTTTAATAATAATTAATTAATTAATTTGTAGTAATTAAAATTAAAAATTTAAGAAATTAAGATTTAGTAATATATAAATTAATAACTAATTTTGTGCCAGCAGTTGCGGTTATACAAAAATTAAATTAAATTATTTCAGTATATAATAAATAAAATTAAATTAATTTAAATATTAAATTATTAGGTGAAATTTTAATTTAATTAAATTTTAAAAAATTTTATAATTTAATAAATTTAGTAATAAACTAGGATTAGATACCCTATTATTAAAAATTTAATTATAAATACTAAAATAGTAGATAAAAAATATTGAAACTTAAATAATATGGCGGTATTTTAGTTCATTTAGAGGAATCTGTCTAATAATTGATAATCCACGAATTAATTTACTTAATTTAAGATTTTATATATCGTTGTTAAAAAAATATTTTTTAGTAAAAATAATATTTTAGAATTAAAATAAAAAATTAACTCAGATCAAGATGTAGAATATAATTAAGAATATGATGGATTACAATAAAATAATTTATAATGGATGATTAAATTTTAATATTAATCTGAAGGTGGATTTAAATGTAATTTTAATTAGTTTATTGAAATGATTAAAAATTAAAATATGTACATATTGCCCGTCACTTTCATTTAAAAATTGGAATAAGTCGTAACAAAGTAGAGGTACTGGAAAGTGTTTCTAGAAAGAACAAATTAGAGCTTGTAAAAGTATTTCATTTACATTGAAAAGAAATTAAAATTTAATTAATTTGAGGGGTAAAATTAATAAAATAAAATTAATAAAAGAAATTTTAAAATTAAAAATATTTAATGGGGGTTAGAGTATTTTTAATAGAAAAAATTTGAAAATTTATAGGGAATTAGTATTGTAAAAGAAATTTGAAATAAATGAAAAAAAAATTAAAGTAAAAGAAAATTTAATTTATTGTATCTTGTGTATCAGAGTTTATTAAATAAATTTTTTAGTTAAAAAAATTTCGAATTTAAAAGAGTTAATTAATTATAAAAATTAATGTAGCATAATTATTTTTAATAATTAATTAGAAATGAAATGTTAATCGTTTTTAAAGATATCTAGTTATTTTAGAAAAAAATTTAATTTTAAATTTATATAATTTTTTAATTTATTAAGAAAATTATAAAAATTTTAAATTTAATATTTTAAGGGATAAGCTTTAAATTAAAAATTTATAATAAAATTAAAATTAAAATTAAAATTTTTAAAATTTATATTGTTTAAAAATTATAATTTATTATAAATAATTTTAATTAAAATAAAATTTAATAAAATAAATTTAAATTTTTATAAAATAATAATTTATAATAAAATAAAATTAAAAATAATGATAAAATTAGTATAAAAATATTTATAAAAATTAAATAATTAATTAAAATTAATTAAAAGGAATTCGGCAAATGTATATATTCACTTGTTTATCAAAAACATGTCTTTTTGAATAATAATTTAAAGTCTAATCTGCCCACTGATAAATATTAAAGGGCTGCAGTATATTGACTGTACAAAGGTAGCATAATCATTAGTTTTTTAATTGGAAACTTGTATGAAAGATTTGATGAAATATAGACTGTCTCTTAATTATTATTAAAACTTTATTTTTTAGTTAAAAAGCTAAAATAAATTTAAAAGACGAGAAGACCCTATAGAGTTTTATATTTTTTTTTAATTTTAGAAATTTATAAAATTATTATTTAAAATTAAAAAAAATATTATGTTGGGGTGACAGAAAAATTAAATGAACTTTTTTTAATTCATAAACATAAATAAATGAGTAAATGATCCATTGATAATGATTATAAGAAAAAATTACCTTAGGGATAACAGCGTAATATTTTTTTTTAGTTCAAATAAAAAAAAAAGTTTGCGACCTCGATGTTGGATTAAGATAAAATTTAAATGCAAAAGTTTAAAATTTTGATCTGTTCGATCATTAAAATCTTACATGATCTGAGTTCAAACCGGTGTGAGCCAGGTGGGTTTCTATCTTTAGATTTAATAAAATATTTTAGTACGAAAGGATCAAATATTTAAAATAATTTTAATATTATGAATATCATTAATTATTTTATAAAATATCACTATTTTGGCAGAAAAATGTAGTGGTTTTAGAAGTCATAAATATATAATTTATTATATAAATAGTAGATGATAATAATAGATATATTTAATATAATTTTTGGGGTTTTAATTTTAATTATTGGGGTATTAATTGGGGTTGCTTTCTTAGTTTTATTAGAGCGGAAAGTTTTAGGTTATATTCAAATTCGTAAAGGTCCTAATAAGGTAGGATTTATAGGGTTATTACAACCTTTTTCAAATGCTATTAAATTATTTACTAAAGAACAAGTTTATTTAAATTATTCAAATTATATTTTTTATTATTTTTCTCCTGTTTTAAGTTTTATATTATCATTAATAATTTGAATAGTTATTCCTTATTATTTTAATTTAATTACTTTTAATTTAGGGGTATTATTTTTTTTATGCTGTATAAGTTTAGGGGTTTATACTGTTATAATTGCTGGTTGATCTTCAAATACAAATTATTCTTTATTAGGGGGATTGCGAGCAGTAGCTCAAACCATTTCTTATGAAGTTAGTTTAATTTTAATTATGATATCTAGAATTATTCTAATTTTAGATTTTAATTTAATAAAATTTATAGATTATCAAATTTTAGTGTGATTTTTATTTATAATATTTCCTTTAAGATTAAGTTTTTTATCTTCTTTAATAGCTGAAGTAAATCGAACACCTTTTGATTTTGCGGAAGGAGAGAGAGAGTTAGTTTCGGGGTTTAATATTGAATATAGAAGAGGGGGATTTGCTTTAATTTTTTTAGCTGAGTATTCAAGAATTTTATTTATAAGTTTATTATTTATTCTAATATATATAGGGGGGTATAATTTAAGATTATTTTTTTATTTTAAATTAGCAATACTTTCTTTTTTATTTATTTGAGTTCGAGGAACTTTACCTCGGTATCGTTATGATAAATTAATATATTTATGTTGAAAGAGATATTTACCTATTTCTTTGAATTATTTATTATTTTTTATTGGGTTAAAAATAATAATAAATTAAAAAATAAATTTAGTATAAATTAATAGAATAATAAAATTCTTTCTTAAGTTTTCAAAACAAATGCTTTTACAAGCTCATTAATTTAATTTTAATTATTTGAGTTAAAAATTAAATTATCTCAGATTTTACTTAAAATAGGGTTAATAATAAAATAAGAGAAGTAATAAATTGTTAATAATTGCCCTGTTGTTACATATAGATTTTCAACTGGTCGGGCTCCAATTCAAGTTAATAAAATAATTGTTGTAATGAAAGATCAAAATAAAATTTGATTAAGGGGGTAAAATTGATTTCCTTGTATTTTTTTATTAAAGGTAAAAGGAAGAATAGCTAAAATTAAAATGGAGGCAACTAACGCAATTACTCCCCCAAGTTTATTAGGAATAGATCGTAGAATTGCATAAGCGAATAAAAAATATCATTCTGGTTGAATGTGAATAGGAGTTACTAAAGGGTTAGCTGGTACAAAATTATCAGGGTCCCCTAAAAGGTATGGGTTAGTTAAGGTTAATAATGTTAAAAATAAAATTAAAATAATAAATCCAATTAAATCCTTAAATGTAAAAAATGGATGGAAAGGAATTTTATTTAAATTACTATTAATTCCTAATGGGTTATTAGATCCTGTTTGATGTAAAAATAATAAATGAATTATAGTTATTATTATAATAATAAAGGGTAATAAGAAATGGAAAGTATAAAATCGTGTTAAAGTTGCATTATCAATTGCAAATCCCCCTCAAATTCAGTTTACTAATATGGTACCAAGATAAGGAATAGCAGATAATAAGTTAGTAATTACAGTTGCTCCTCAAAATGATATTTGTCCTCATGGGAGAACATACCCTATAAAAGCTGTTGCTATTAATAAGAATAGGATAATTACTCCAATTATTCAAGTGTAAAAAAGATTAAATGATTCATAATAGATTCCTCGTCCAATATGAAAGTAAATACAAATAAAGAAAAATGAAGCTCCATTTGCATGTAAGGTACGAATTAATCAACCATAATTAACATTTCGACAAATATAATTGACACTAAAAAATGCTATTTCAATATTAGCTGTATAATATATAGTTAAGAACAGCCCTGTAATAATTTGAACAATTAAACATAATGCTAACAAAGAGCCAAAATTTCATCAAGAAGAAATATTTGATGGTGTAGGTAAATCAATTAATGAGCCATTAATAATTTTAAAAACAGGGTGTGTTTTACGAATAGGTTTATATAAATTTATCATTAGTTAAAAGATCGTAATGGCCCAAAAAAAATATTTGTAATTTTTACTACGGCGATCAAAGTAATAAATAAATAAATAATTATCATAAATATTAATAGATAAGTTTGTTCATTGTATAATTTGAATAAATTAGTATAATTTTCATTAAATGAATTTAAGAATAAGTTAAAAAATTTTATTATATCTTCATTGAATGAAAAATTTAATCAACTTAAAGTATTTCTAAATCAAAATGATCCTGCAATAATTAAGATAGGGATTAAGCTAAGAAATTTACTAAAAATAGAAATATTTAAAAGTTCATTAGACGCAATTCTTGATACGTAAATAAAAAGAACTAATAAACCTCCTAGAAAAACTAAAAATAAAATATAAGAAAATCAATAAGAGTTAATAAGTATCCCTGTTAATAAGCAGATAAAAAGAGTTTGTATTAAAATTATTAATCCTATAGGAATAGGGTGGTTAATAAAAAATATAAAAATAGATAAAAAAATTAATATTAAAGATAAAAATATTTTTGTTATATCAAAGAATAGTTTAATAAAAATTATAATTTTGGAGATTATAGATAAAGAAATTCTTTTTCTTTGAAGTTTTTAAAGAAAAATTCTTATTTTTGATTTACAAGACCAATATTTTAAATTAAATTATAAAAACGAATGATAATATTAAATATATGATTAATAGTATTTATTATATTTATATTTGGGAATATAATTTTTGTAAGAAAACATAAACATTTATTAATTGTTTTGATAAGATTAGAATTTATTGTATTGAGAATTTTTTTTTCTTTAGTGTTATATTTAAGAATAATTAATTATAGTATATATATACTAATAGTTTTTTTAGTTTTTTCTGTCTGTGAGGGGGCTTTAGGGCTATCAATTTTAGTTTCAATAATTCGAACTCATGGGAATGATTATTTTCAAAGATTTAATTTAATTTAATGATAAAATTTTTATTAATAATAATATTTATAATTCCTTTATGTTTTAAAAAAAATATATTTTGAATGGTGCAGAATATTTTAATACTAATATTTTTTTTATTAATAAATTTAGTAGTTAATATTTATAATTTTAGAAATTTAAGTTATATATTAGGATGCGATATTATTTCCTATGGTCTAATTTTATTAAGAATTTGAATTAGTTTTTTAATAATTATAGCTAGTGGAAAATTTAATAAAAAGAAATTTTTATGAATTTTTTTTTTAGTATATATTTATATAATATATATATTAACTTTAGACAACTTATTATATATTTATATTTTGAGGGGGAGTTTAATCTACTTTAATACTTATTATTGGGTGAGGGTATCAACTGAACGAATTCAAGCTGGGTTATATTTGTTATTTTATACTTTATTTGCTTCTTTGCCCTTATTATTAGGAATTTTTTACGTATATAGAAATATAAATTGTATAATAATATATTTTTTAAAGTTTTATAATTATGATTTTATATTTTTATATATTTGTTTAATTTTAGCTTTTTTAGTAAAAATACCAATATATTTTGTTCATTTATGATTGCCAAAAGCTCATGTTGAGGCTCCTATTTCAGGGTCAATAATTTTAGCTGCTGTTATATTAAAATTAGGGGGTTATGGGTTATTACGAATTATAATTATTTTACAAAAAGTTGGGTTAAAATTAAATTTTATTTGAGTTATTATTAGTTTAATTGGGGGGTTTTATATTAGTTTAAAATGTTTTTGTCAAATTGATATAAAATCTTTAATTGCTTATTCTTCAGTCTGCCATATAAGAATTGTTATTGGGGGAATTATAACTTTAAATTACTGAGGATTTATTGGTGCTTATGTATTAATAATTAGTCATGGTTTATGTTCTTCTGGGATATTTTGTTTATCTAATATTAACTATGAGCGGTTAAATAGACGAAGATTATTTTTAAATAGGGGGCTAATAAATTTTATGCCTTCTATAAGTTTATGATGATTTTTATTACTTTCTTCTAATATAGCAGCTCCCCCTTCACTAAATTTAGTGGGGGAAATTAGTTTAATTAATAGATTAATTAGTTGATCTTATTTAACTATAATTATATTAATTATAATTTCTTTTTTTAGTGCTGGGTATAGATTATATTTATACTCTTATACTCAACATGGTAAATATAATATTGGAATTTATAGATTCAATGCTGGGGTTTCTCGGGAATATTTAATATTATTATTGCATTGATTACCTTTAAATATCTTAGTATTAAAAATTGATTATAGTATACTTTGATTTTATTTAAATAATTTAATAAAAATATTGATTTGGTGAGTCAAAAATATGATAATATCATTTTAAATCATTAATAAATATTCTTTATGTTTTATTAGATTTTTTTTTTTATTTTTTTTTATATTAATAAATTTATTTTTGGGTATTTATTTTATTATAAATGAAATAGTAATATTTATAGAGTGGGAAATTATTTCTTTTAATTCAATAAATTTAGTAATATCTCTTTTATTGGACCCTATTTCTTTAATATTTATGATATTTGTTTCTTTAATTTCTGCTTCAGTTATTATGTATAGAAAAAGTTATATAAGCTCAGAATTAAATTTAAATCGTTTTATTATTTTGGTATTATTATTTGTATTTTCTATAATTTTATTAATTATTAGTCCAAATATTATTAGTATTATTTTAGGTTGAGATGGTTTAGGGTTAGTTTCTTATTGTTTAGTAATTTATTATCAAAATATTAAATCTTATAATGCTGGGATATTAACTGTTTTATCAAATCGAATTGGGGATGTTATAATTTTGATAGTAATTGCTTGAATGGTAAATTATGGGAGTTGAAATTTTATTTTTTATTTAAATTTTATAAGAAATGATTATCCAATAAAATTTATTAGTTTTATAATTATTTTAGCTGCTATAACTAAGAGAGCTCAAATTCCATTTAGATCTTGATTACCGGCAGCTATAGCTGCTCCTACTCCTGTTTCTGCTTTAGTTCATTCTTCAACTTTAGTTACTGCTGGAGTTTATTTATTAATTCGATTTAATAATTTATTAATGGAAACTATATTTATTAAATTTTTATTATTAGTTTCTGGATTGACTATATTTATAGCAGGTATTTGTGCAAATTATGAATTTGATTTAAAGAAAATTATTGCCTTATCTACATTAAGACAGTTGGGCTTGATGATAAGAATTTTAAGAATAGGTTATTATGAGTTAGCTTATTTTCATTTATTAACACATGCAATATTTAAAGCGTTATTATTTATATGTGCTGGGAAAGTAATTCATTTAATAAATAATAATCAAGATATTCGAATAATAGGAGGGCTAAGATTATATATTCCTTTAACTTCTTTATGTTTAAATATTTCTAATTTAGCTCTTTGTGGGATTCCCTTTTTAGCTGGGTTTTATTCTAAAGATTTAATTTTAGAGATTGTTAGTATAAGAAATTTAAATTTTTTAGTTTTTAATTTATATTATATTTCAACTGGTTTAACAATATTTTACACTATTCGGTTACTTATATATTTGATAGTAAATGATTATAATTTATCTGTAATTTATAATTTATTTGAAGAAGATTATATTATATTAAATAGAATATTTATTTTACTATTCATAAGATTAATTTCTGGGAGTTTTTTAAGTTGAATAATTTTTTCTTACCCTTATATAATTTATTTGTCTTTTAATTTAAAAATAATAGTAATTTATGTTAGATTATTGGGAATAATTATAGGGGTTTTAATTAGAAATATAAAAATTTATTCTTTAAATAAGTTTATAATAACTTATAATTTAAGTTTTTTTTTAACTTTAATGTGATTTATGCCTAGTTTGTCCACTTATGGTTTAAATTATTATTTTTTAAAATTTGGACAAAACTTATTAAAAACTGTAGATATAGGGTGAAGAGAATTATATAGAGGTCAAGGGATATATAAGATTATTAAATATTATTCTTTAATTAATTATATTTATCAAATAAATAATTTTAAAATTTATTTATATAGATTTGTTTTATGAATAATAATTTATATTTTTTTAGTAATAATATTATATTTAAATAGCTTATAATATTAGAGCATAATATTGAAGATATTAAGGAGATTGTTAAATCTTTAAATAAATATTTATAAAAAATAATTTTTTATTTTTACAATGAAAATGTAATGTTTTTATTAAACTATATAAATTAAAGAAATATTAATGAATTTAATCACTAAAAATTAAGTTAGCAGCTTAATTAAATATATTTCAATTGGAATGTAGTTATTCAATTTTATCATTAACAGTGATATACCTCTAGTTTGGTTTCAATTAATAAATAAGGAGTAAAAACTCTATCTTTTAAGTCGAAATTAAATGCAAAATTGCTTCTTATTTAAATATTAAGATAAATTGAAGATCAATATTTTTTGAATGCAAATCAAATGTTTTAAATAAACTATAATCCTTTATAAATAGTTCAATTTAATATATTTTGATTTCATTCATGATAAAGTCCAATTAATAATATAATAATAAAAAATGCTCAAATTTTTCATCAAATAATAAAGTTTACATTTTTGAATGTAACAATTATAGGTAAAATTAAAGCAATTTCAATATCAAAAATTAGAAAAATTACAGTAATTAGAAAAAAATGTAAGGAAAAGGGAATTCGTGGGAGAGTTATAGGATCAAATCCACATTCAAAAGGTGAACATTTTTCTCGGTCTATGATAGATTTTTAAGAAATAATTAAGGATAATAAAATAAAAATATAAGAAATTGTGAAGCAAATTCATGAGAGTCATCGCAATAAAATGAACCAATATTTATATAATAATAAATTAACTCTTTCTTTGGAAGAGAAAATATTAGGTATGTCATATAAATAATTAACTAGCCTCCTGAATACCGGAGATAGAGAGGACGCTTCAATTAATCAACAAAATGTCAATATCAAGCTTTTGTTTCAAAACAAAATGATGGTTATTAGAGAAATGATTATTGATATGTCGAATAAAACAAGTTAATAAAAATAAAGTTCCAATAATTACATGGAGTCCATGGAATCCTGTTGCTATAAAAAAAGTTGAACCATAAATTCTATCTGCAATTGTAAAAGGAGCTTCAAAATATTCGTAAGCTTGAAGAATAGTAAAATAAATTCCTAATAAAATAGTTAAAAAAAGTCCTTGGGTAGTTTGGGAGTAATTATTTTCTATAAGCCCATGATGAGCTCAAGTTACAGTAATTCCTGAACTAATAAGAATGATTGTGTTTAATAAAGGAATTTGAAAGGGGTTAAAAGGAATAATACTAGAAGGGGGTCACATAGCTCCAATTTCAATATTAGGTGATAGGCTTCTGTGGAAAAAAGCTCAAAAAAATGAAATAAAGAAAAAAATTTCAGATACAATAAATAAAATTATTCCTCATCGTAGTCCATTTGACACTAATAATGTATGTTTTCCTTGGAAAGTACCTTCTCGACAAATATCTCGTCATCATTGATATATTGTTAAAATAACAATTAAATAACCTAAAATTAAAAGATTTATATTAAAATTATGAAATCATTTTACTAAGCCTGTAACAAGAGTTATCACTCCAATAGCTCCTGTTAGAGGTCAAGGACTAAAATCTACTAAATGATATGGGTGATTATGGGAAAGTTTCATTAATTAACTTCACTAGAATAAAGAGTTCTTAAAATAGTAATTACATAAGATTGAATAATAGCAACTGCAAATTCTAAAATTAATAATAAAATTTGAGCAGAAATTAAAATAATTAATAAATAATTAGGTATATTTATCCCTGAGTTTCCTAGTAAGGTTAATAATAAATGTCCTGCAATTATATTAGCTGTTAGTCGAACGGCTAAAGTTCCTGGGCGAATAATATTACTAATTGTTTCAATTAATACTATAAAAGGTATTAAAATTGTGGGGGTTCCTTGAGGGATTATATGAATAAACATATGTTGGGTATTATTAATTCAACCATAAATTATAAATCTTAATCATAAAGTTAATGAAAGGGTTAGTGAGAGATTTAAATGACTAGTTCTTGTAAAAATATAGGGGAATAGGCCTAAAAAATTATTAAATAATACAAAGAAAAATAAAGAAATAAAAATAAATGTTGAACCATTAAAACTATTAGGTCCTATTAAGGTCTTAAATTCATTATGAAGCTTTAATGAAATAAAATTTCATATTATAAAATAACGATTAGGGAAGAATCAAAAGGAATAAGGGATAAATATTAATCCAATGAAAGTTCTAATTCAATTAAGGGGTAGATTAAAAATATTAGTAGAGGGGTCAAAAATTGAAAATAAATTATTTATCATTTTCAAATTAAATTATTTTTTGAGGTTAGAGGTTTAGGTAAATTTTTAATATTATAATTATAATTAAAAATAAAATAATTGATAATATTAAATAAAATAAAAATACAAATAAATAAAAATAGGGAAAATAATCAGTTGATAGGTATTATTTGAGGGATAAAAGAATATTACATTTAGTAATAATTTAAATTTGACATATTTATGTTATAAAATTAACTAATTCTTTATTTCATTAGAAGTAATTGCTAAATTACTATAAAATGGTTTAAGAGACCAGTACTTGCTTTCAGTCATCTAATGATGAATAATTATTAATTCAATTAATAAAATTTTTAATTGGTACTCTTTCAATTACAATAGGTATAAATCTGTGATTAGCTCCACAAATTTCAGAACATTGGCCGAAAAAAATTCCTGGGCGATTGATGAAAAAACTAGTTTGATTTAAACGACCAGGGTTAGCATCAACTTTTACACCTAAAGATGGGACTGTTCATGAATGAATAACATCAGTGGCTGTAATTAAAATTCGAATTTGGTTATTTATAGGTAAGATAATTCGGTTATCAACATCTAATAATCGAAAATTATTATTATTATCGAATTGCGATATGTAGGAATCGAATTCAACATTATTAAAGTCGGAGTATTCATAGCTTCAGTATCATTGATGCCCAATAGATTTTAGAGTAATTAGGGGGTTATTAAGTTCATCTAAAAGATAAAGTAATCGTAAAGAAGGAAGAGCAATAAAAATTAATGTAATAGCAGGTAAGATAGTTCAAATTAATTCAATTATTTGACTTTCTAATAAAAATCGATTAATGTAATTATTAAAAAACAAGCTTATTATTAAATATGAAACTAAAACAGTAATAATAATTAAGATAATTAAAGTATGATCATGGAAAAAAATAATTTGTTCTATTAAGGGGGAAGCTCTATTTTGAAAATTAAAATTAGATCATGTTGCCATTTTCTAAAAAAAGGATAATTCCTTTATAAATGGGGTTTAAATCCATTACATATAATCTGCCATATTAGAAATTACTTAAAATAGGAAGTTCATTATATGAATGTTCTGCTGGAGGTAAATTTTGGTATCATTCAATAGAAGAAGGTATATTTAATGAAAATAAAATAACACGTTGGTAAATTATTGATTCTCAAATAATAAGAATTATTATTATTATTGAAAATAAAGAAATATAAGAACCTAAAGAGGAAATAATATTTCAAGATAAAAAACTATCAGGATAATCTGAGTAACGACGAGGTATTCCTGCTAGTCCTAAGAAATGTTGGGGGAAGAAAGTTAAATTTACTCCAATAAATATAGAAATAAATTGAATTTTTAATAAATAAGGATTTAAAACTAATCCTGTAAATAAGGGGTATCAATGAACAAATCCCCCAAAAATAGCAAATACAGCTCCTATAGATAAAACATAATGGAAATGAGCAACAACATAATAAGTATCATGTAGAGCAATATCAATTGATGAATTAGCTAGAATAACTCCCGTTAATCCTCCTACAGTAAATAAAAAAATAAATCCTAAGCCTCAAAGTATTGAAGGGCTATAATTAATTTGAGTTCCATGAAGAGTTGCTAGTCAACTAAAAATTTTAATTCCTGTTGGTACAGCAATGATTATTGTTGCAGAAGTAAAATAAGCTCGTGTATCAATATCTATTCCTACTGTAAATATATGATGAGCTCAAACAATAAATCCTAGAAGGCCAATAGCTAGCATTGCATAAATTATACCTAAACATCCAAAAGTTTCCTTTTTACCACTTTCTTGAGAAATAATATGTGAAATTATACCAAATCCAGGTAAAATTAAAATATAAACTTCTGGATGACCAAAAAATCAAAATAAATGTTGATATAAAATAGGGTCTCCTCCTCCAGCATGATCAAAAGAAGATGTATTTAAGATACGATCAGTTAATAATATAGTAATAGCTCCAGCTAAAACTGGTAAAGATAATAATAATAATAAAGCTGTAATTCCTACAGCTCAAATAAATAAAGATATTTGATCAAAGGATAAATTATTAATTCGTATATTAATAATAGTTGTAATAAAATTAATAGCTCCTAAAATTGAAGAAATACCAGCTAAATGAAGAGAAAAAATAGCTAAATCTACAGATGATCCTCTATGAGCAATATTAGATGAAAGTGGGGGGTAAACTGTTCATCCTGTTCCTGCTCCGTTTTCAACAATTCTACTTGAAATTAGCAATAATAAAGATGGAGGTAATAATCAAAATCTTATATTATTTATTCGTGGGAAAGCTATATCAGGAGCTCCTAATATTAAAGGCACAAGTCAATTACCAAATCCTCCAATTATAATAGGTATAACCATAAAAAAAATTATAATAAAAGCATGAGCAGTAACAATAGTATTATAAATTTGATCATCACCAATTAAAGATCCTGGAGTACCTAATTCAAGACGAATTAAAATTCTTAATGAAGTTCCTACTATTCCAGCTCAAATACCAAAATAAAATATAAAGTTCCCATATCCTAATGATAAGTAGAGAAAAGTCTTTCGCTAGAGTAAAATGGCTGAGGTTAAAGCGATAAATTGTATATTTATTAACGAGAATCTCTCTTTTACTAAGTCTTATTCTCTTATTATGATATAAAATTGCAAATTTTGAGGGGTATAATTATACTAAGGCTTAAAGAGATTTCTTTATATATAATTTTGAATATTATTATTTTTAATTTAACTTAAGCCTTTTATAAATTTAAATAATAAAATTCTGTTCTGAATTTTATGCCTAGAGAGATACTAATCAAAATAAATAAGATCAAATTATAAAATAATTTTAAATAAAAATTTAAAATCATTAAAATTAAAAAGAAAAAAATATGAAAGAAGAGTAAATAATTCGAATATAAAAAATTAATATAATTAATCTTATTATAATAAAGAAAAAAGAAATAATATATAATTAATTTAAAATTAAAAAATAAATAATTAATCATTAAGGGAAGAATCCTAAAAAAGGTGGGAGTCCTCCTAAAGAAAGGAAATAAATTATAATAGACAATTAAATGGCGAGATTGATAATAAAATAAAATATTTGAATAATATAAAAAATATTTAATATATAAAATAGAAAACATATAATTCAAATAAAGAAAGAATACAGGAAAAAGTAGGTTATTCATAAGTTTTCTCAAATTAATAAGGCTGATAATATTCATCCTAAATAATAAATAGAAGAAAATGCTATTAATTAACGTAAAGAAGTTTGATAAAATCCTCCAAAGGCTCCAATAAGAACATTTAAAATTATAATAAATATTAAAAAATTGATAATAAAATAATAAGATAATAAAATTATAGGGGAAATTTTTTGTCATGTTATTAAAATAAAACAATTTAATCAAGAAAGACCTTCTATAATATAAGGGAATCAAAAATGGAAAGGGGCAGAGCCTATTTTTATTAATAGAGAAGAATAAATTAAAATAGAAATAAAATAATTTATAAAAAAATTTTTTATTAGAAATAAATTTAAAATAATAGCAAATAAAAAATTGATTGAGGCAATTGATTGAGTTAAGAAATATTTTAATGAAGCTTCAGAGATTTAATAAATTATTAGAATTTCTAATTAATGGGATGAATCTTAGTAAATTAATTTCTAATCCAATTCAACACCCTAATCATGAGTTTGAGGAAATAGAAATCAATGTTCTAAAAAATAAGGTAAATATAAAAAATATTTTATTAGAGTTAAAAAAGAATAAAATTTAAAATAAGAAATTTTCTTTAGATGATTTAATATCATTTTTTTTTTAAGTATATTTTAGTGTAAGATGCACAATAATTTTTGATATTATTAGATATAGTTTAATTCTATAAAATATAATAAAGGTAAAAAATTACATTAATTTATCCTATCAGAATAATCCTTTTTATCAGGCACTTTATTTTTAAAAAAAAGGGATTCCTTTATATTTGGGGTATGAGCCCAAAAGCTTCGTTTAGCTTATTTTTAA